GTTCAAGTTTGAATTAAATAAATTATTCAATTCAAAAATTAACTAGGGATGGAGGTAGAATAAACAGGGTGGGGCCTAGATCTAGGACAAGACTCTTATACAAGGTACTTAAATGTAAATGAAATACTGTGATTTGAATTTGAAATAAAGTTTAGAAATTCTTTTAGTATATTGATTGCAGCGAAAGTTTTCATAATTGGATTTCAAGTTAATAACTTCTATTTATCCTTCCTTCCTTCTTCTTCGTTTCGGATCGAAAATAGAAGAGTTGAGTAAATCAAAAATCCAAAGGGGGTTCATGGCCAAGGGAAAAGATGTCCGAATAACGGTTATTTTGGAATGTACCGGTTGTGTTCGAAACGGTGTTAATAAGGTATCAACGGGTATTTCCAGATATATTACTGAAAAGAATCGTCACAACACGCCTAATCGATTGGAATTGAGAAAATTCTGTCCATTTTGTTACAAACATATGATTCATGGGGAGATAAAGAAATAGATAGAATCGAGCACTTGTATGTAACCCTTCCAAGGAAGGGTAAATTTCTATATAGAACATAGTTAAATATTATATTAAATATTATATATATAACATAATTAAATATAAACAAACCAAATCCTATTTCTTCTAATTCATTTTAGATCCGACCGAAATAGGATTTTCGGGATAAGGAATAAACTAAACAAACCATGGATAAATCCAAGCGGCATTTTCTTAAATCCAAGCGATCTTTTCGTAGGCGTTTGCCCCCGATTCAATCGGGGGATCGAATTGATTATAGAAACATGAGTTTAATTAGTCGATTTATTAGCGAACAAGGAAAAATATTATCTAGACGGGTGAATAGATTGACCTTGAAACAACAACGATTAATTACTATTGCTATAAAACAAGCTCGTATTTTATCTTTGTTACCCTTTCTTAATAATGAGAAACGGTTTGAAAGAACCGAGTCGACCACCAGAACTGCGGGTCTTCGAGCCAGAAATAAATAGGCTTACTCTTTCTTCACTTGACTAAAAAAAAGTAAAATCCGAACTCAAACGCAGATTGATGTTTTGTTCGAAAAATATGAAAAATATGGATTGAATTATCGTGTCGTAAGAAAAAAAAAGAATCGGGCAAGAATAAAGATTTTTTTGAGTGTGTTCATTCAGTTTTACTATTTTTTTATCATATTTATTTTGACTTTACCCTCCCGGAGTTCATTCTCCGGGGAACTCCGTTTAAATTATTCCGGTGGATTCTTTCCAATCTACTTCTTTTATGATCTCATTGGAAATCATATAAAGACAATTTTTATTTGATATAGCTATTTGTGCAAGTATTTTACGATTAAGAAGCACCTGTTTCTTATATAGGTCGTGTATTAATCTACTATAACTATAGGATACCCCTATTTCACGAATTACTGCGTTTATTCGAGTGATCCACAAACGGCGAAAATTTATCTTTTGCTTATCCCTATCCCGATGCGACGAAACCAAAGCTCTTATTTTCTGTTGAGTAATTGTTCGAGTAAGTCTTGAATGAGCCCCTCGAAAGCTTGATGCAAATAAACGAATTTTTGTTCTACGTCTCCGAGCTATATTTCCCCGTCTAATTCTGGTCATTGAATAAATGAAACTTTGACGAATAACTAATAGATTTCCTTTCTTTCAGTTATTCTTTTTCCCTTTCCTAGTCTATTAATAACAAAGCTTTTTTCCAATGTATAAACTAAAAATTCCAATGACTTTGGCTACTATAACCTTCCCGACCGCTATTTTTCTTTTTTCTAGACATTTCACTTCGAAATAAGAAATTTCATTTTACTAGGTATCAAAATATAATAAATAAAAAATATAAATGGATAAAGAAATAGTGGCTTCCTTCGTTTATATGGTTACTTCTTAAACGGTGAGGTTTTCTCTATACACCGGAGCCTTTACTTCATTTAATCAATGTTATTGGTAACTTGTATAGTTCACATTCTTTGGCTCTACCCATGAATTATCCAGTAATAGGTCTTTCACGATTAGATCTACTTACACAGTAACGGTATTTAATTATGAAAGTTGGCTGGGTAGCTAACCCTGTTAGTCCGTTCTTGCAAGAGGGGCCTAAGTTTTATGTTTTTATTTTTAAGTAGGATTTTCTCCGCTTAATGGATAACCATTTGCTACCAATGGAGAATTGCTTCTCATCTTAAATTGAGGTGATTGGATTTGCACCAACGGAAACCATAAATTTCATACACAATAGAATGGATAGATTCTTTTTTTTATACTGTTTTTATACTGAATTGAACGGACTTCTTTTTCTATTCTATCCTATTCCCCGGTACTGATCATTGATACTAAAAAAGGTTTTCTTTCTTTTATCCCAGCTCATGATCTGAACGAGTCGCACATACACCCTAGTACATGTTCCTCGACGCTGAGGGCATCCCCGAAGCGCGGGGGATTTTGTGACATTTCTGATTGGCTGTCTTGTATTTCTAATAAGTTGTTTAATAGT